TTTGTATTTATACAAATTATAAAAGAGTTGGTTTTATTTTTATATAAATAATAATAATAATGTTTATTATATTATATTTTTAATTAAATTTAAATAATCTAATTAAATTAAATAATTTAATTTAATTTATTTATATATTGATATTAAATTATTTATATATTAAATAAAATCTAATAATACTTATAATTTAACCATTAAGTAAAGTTTATTATAAACATTATTACTTAAATAACGGTAAAACTATAAATTTGAATAAATAAATAGATAATGGTATATATATAATAATATATAAATAATTTATATATATATAAATAAATACTGAAATATTATAATATTATATATATATATATATTAATATTAAATTATTTATATATTAAATAAAATAATAAAAATATCATTTTTATTAAATAAAATTATATTTATTTAAATAAATAATGATTTTTAAATAAATATTTTATATTAAATATTTAATTAAATTAATTATTTAAATAATAGATAATTTAAATAAAATTTTAATTATTAATTATTCATTTTTATTTAAAAATAAAAAAAAATAAAAATGAATAATTAAAATTAATAGAAATTAATATATTATTATAAAATATTAATAATTTAATTAAAAAATATAATTAACTGTTTTTATGTTATTTAAATAATAAAGTTATTGATTTATCAATAGGAGATTTATAATATTAATAAAATATATATTTATATATATATATATATATAATTTTTGAAAATAAGTTATTGAGGGCCCTGAACCAAATTTTTATTATTTAGTATGGATTTTATAAATAAAAATTTTTAGGTTTTTAATATATAAAAAAAAAATAATTTATTTTAATAATAGTTTTTAAAGTTTAAGGGTTTATATTTTTTGATAAATAAATACTTATATTATTTATTTTATAATATTTTATATTAATTTTAATTAATTCTTATTAATTTTTATTAAGTTAATATTTAAATAGTTTGATAAATTTAAATAATATATAATTAAATAAAGAAATAATATATTTCATATAATGAATAGATTATTAATTACAATTTTATATATTGAATCAAATTCAATTTAAGGGGTATATTAGGGTAATTAGGTAATTTATCAGAAATATAGGTTAACGGGAGGAAATACCATTTTTTTATGAATCATTTGTTAAAATGTTAGTAAATATTATTATTTAATTATTTTAATATGTAAGTGAAATTAATATTTATTTTAATTTTTTAATTATATTTTTTAGAAATATATATATATATACTAATTAAAATAGTTTAATTAATTTTTAATTTAATAATTAATTAAATTGGTTAAAATATATTTGTAAAAATTAATTTTATTGAAGGTTTAAAGTTATGAATTTATAATTTAAGATAAAAGTTTGATTCTAGCTTTAAGATTTATTAAAAATTTATTAATACATGTAAGTTTTTGTGTGGATAATAATATTATTTTAAAAATAATGTTATTTTTATTTTAATCTCAGTATTTAGAATTAAATATTATAGAAATATAGATTTAGTAATATTTAATATTATTAGCAAAAATTGTGCCAGCAGCTGCGGTTATACAATTAATGAAAATAAATTTTATAAGTTAATAGTTAATATATAAATAAATATTATATTGTTTAATTTTAAGGTGAAATTTATTTTAAGTATATAATATATTTTGATTATGAGGCTATAAAAATTAAAAGATAAACTAGGATTAGATACCCTATTATTTTAATTAATCTTTTATACTAAGGTAGTAATAGTTATAGGCTTGAAACTTAAAGAATTTGGCGGTATTTTAATCTTTTCAGAGGAACCTGTTCTATAATCGATATTCCACGTTTAATTTTACTAAATTTTAGTTTGTATACCGTTGTCGAAAGAATATTTTTATAAAATTTTAATTTTCTAATATTTTTAAAATAATAGATGTCAAATCAAGGTGTAGCTGATATTTTAGAAGAAATGGGTTACAATAAAATTATTTATACGAAGAAATTATTGAAATATAATTTGGAAGGAGGATTTGAAAGTAAATTGATTTTAATAAAGTTAATTGATTGTAGCTCTAAGATATGTACATATTGCCCGTCGCTCTTTTTTAAAAAAAGATAAGTCGTAACATAGTAGATGTACTGGAAAGTGTATCTAGAAAGACAAATTATAACTTAAAATAAAGTATTTTATTTACATTAAAAAAATATAGTTTAAATCTATTAATTTGAAATTTAAAGTTTACTAAAGTTAGGTTTTTAAGTTAGATTTATAAATAAAATATTATTAAATTTTGATAGTTTTGTATAATTAAAAGATTAAATAATTATAGTTATAGTGTATTAGTATTGTAATAGAAAATTTTGTAATTAGGAATTAGTAAATTTAATTAATTGTACCTTGTGTATCAGGGTTTATTTAAATAAGAATAAAGATTTATTTATCTCGAATTTAAAAGGGTAAATATAATATTTAATTTAATGTGAAATAATTATTTATAATATTATATTAGAAATGAAACGTTATTCGTTTTTAAAGATATCTAGTTATCTTAGAAATAAATTTAATTTATAAAATTATAATATTTATTTTGATTAAAAAAATAAATAATTTTAATTTTAAATATTTATAGGGATAAGCTTGTAAATATAATTTATAATAGGTAAAATTAAAGTATAAATTTATAGGGTTAGAAATATCCAATAATTTAATAATGTTATAATGTATTTATGTATTAGAAAATATTTTATTTTGTTTAATTAAATATAAGATTAATAATTAAAATTAATATAGTTATGAAATAATGATAAAATTAGTATAAAATTATATATAAATAATTTTTATATTGTAAGGTTATTATAAGGAATTCGGCAAATATAATATTCACCTGTTTATCAAAAACATGTCTTTTTGAATATAATTTTAAGTCTAATCTGCCCATTGAAAATTTAAAAGGCCGCGGTATTTTGACTGTGCAAAGGTAGCATAATCAATAGTTTCTTAATTAGAAGCTGGAATGAATGATTGAATGAAATATTAACTGTCTTATTTTAAATGATTTAGAATTTAATTTTTAAGTTAAAAAGCTTAAATTGAATTAAAGGACGAGAAGACCCTTTAAAGCTTTATATTTATATTTATTAATTAAAATAAGAAGATTTAATTAATAATAAATTATAATATTTTATTGGGGTGATAGGAAAATTAAATAAACTTTTTTTAAATATAACATAAATTAATGAATAAATGATCCATTATTAATGATTAAAAGATTAAGTTACTTAAGGGATAACAGCGTAATTTTTTTAGAGAGAACATATCGATAGAAGAGATTGCGACCTCGATGTTGGATTAAGATTATTTTTAGGTGTAGAAGTTTAAAAATAAGGTCTGTTCGACCATTTATTCTTACATGATCTGAGTTCAGACCGGCGTAAGCCAGGTTGGTTTCTATCCTTAATTTTAAAAAATAAATTAGTACGAAAGGACCATTTATTTATAATATTTATATTTATAATTGAGTAAAATTAATTATTTTGGCAGATTAGTGCAATGAATTTAGAATTCATAAATGTATGTTATACAAATAATATATGAATATTTTTTTAATAATAATAGTTAGTATATTATTGATAATTATTATAGTATTAATTGGGGTTGCTTTTTTAACTTTATTGGAGCGAAAAGTTTTAAGGTATATTCAAATTCGAAAAGGCCCTAATAAAGTTGGGTTTATAGGTATCTTACAGCCTTTTAGAGATGCAATTAAATTATTTACTAAGGAGCAAATATATTTAAATTTATCTAATTATTTTATATATTATTTTTCTCCAGTAATAAGGTTATTTATAGCTTTAGTTGTTTGGTTATTAATTCCTAGATTATATGGGGGGTTAGTATTTAATTTAGGAATATTATATTTTATGTGTTGTTTGTCTTTAGGAGTGTATATGATTATATTTTCTGGGTGATCTTCTAATTCTAATTATTCAATATTAGGAGGATTACGATCTGTTGCTCAAACTATTTCATATGAAGTAAGTTTAGCGTTGATTATAATATCATTAATGTTTATAATTGAGGGGTATAATTTATTTATATTTCAAGAATACCAATATAATATATGGTTTATTTTTTTTATGTTTCCTTTAGGAATAATATATTTTATTTCTTGTTTAGCTGAAACTAATCGAGCTCCTTTTGATTTTTCTGAAGGGGAATCTGAATTAGTTTCTGGGTTTAATGTAGAATATAGTAGAGGAGGATTTGCATTAATTTTTTTAGCTGAATATGCTAGAATTTTATTTATAAGGTATGTTTTTGTATTAATATTTTTAGGTGGAAATTTTTATACTTTTAATTTTGTTATTAAGGTTGTGATTATGTCTTTTATATTTATTTGGGTTCGGGGAACAATACCTCGGTATCGGTACGATAAATTAATGTATTTAGCTTGAAAAAGATTTTTACCTGTTGCTTTAAATTATTTATTGTTTTTTATAGTTATTAAAGTAATATTTTATAGATATTTATAATTTTTTTTTTTTATTAATAATTTTTAGTATAAGTTAATAGAATTAATTCTATCTTATATTTTCAAAATATATGCTTATATCAAGCTCATTAACTAATCTAATAATATTTTATCTCAGTAAAAAAATATTAGGGGATTAATAATATAATAAGAAAAGTAAATGATAGATAATATTTGGCCTGTAATAATATATGGGTTTTCGACAGGTCGGGCTCCAATTCAAGTGAGTAAAATTAAAGTTAAAATAAAGAATCAAAATAAAATTTTATTAAAAAAGTAGAAAGAATTTCTTATTATTTTTTTATTTATGAAAGGTAAAATAGCAATAATTAAAATAGAGAGAACTAATGCGATAACCCCCCCTAATTTATTAGGAATTGACCGTAGAATGGCGTATGCAAATAGAAAATATCATTCAGGTTGAATGTGAATAGGAGTAACTAAAGGATTTGCTGGGATAAAATTATCTGGGTCTCCTAGTAAGTAAGGGTTTAGTAATGTTAGAGAAATTAATATTATTAATATTAGAATAAACCCTATTAAATCTTTAAAAGAAAAGTAAGGATGAAAGGGAATTTTATCTATATTTCTATTAATTCCTAAGGGGTTATTAGATCCAGTTTGATGAAGAAATAATAAATGAATAATAACTAATGCAGAAATAATAAAAGGTAAGATGAAATGAATTATAAAAAATCGAGTTAAAGTGGCATTATCTACGGCAAATCCCCCTCAAAGTCATTGAACGATTGAGTTACCAAGATAAGGAATTGCAGATATTAAATTAGTAATTACTGTAGCTCCTCAAAAGGATATTTGTCCTCAAGGTAATACATATCCTATAAATGCAGTTCCTATAACTATAAAAAAAATAATAATTCCAATTATTCATGTTTCATGAAGCTTATATCTTCTATAATAAATTCCCCGTCCAATATGTATAAAAATACAAATAAAAAAAAATGAGGCTCCATTTGCGTGTAAGGTTCGAATGAGCCAACCATAATTAACATCCCGGCAGATATGGGATACAGATGAAAATGCAAGATCAATATTAGCCGTATAATGTATGGCTAAAAATAAACCAGTAATAATTTGGATTATTAAGCATAATCCTAGAAGTGAACCAAAATTTCATCAATATGAAATATTTGAGGGGGAAGGTAAATCAATTAAAGATCTATTTACAATTTTAATTAAAGGATGATTTGTTCGTATAGGTTTATTCATTAAAAGTTTTTTCGTATAGGTCCTATAAATAAATCAGTAATTTTAACAATAATAATTAAAGTTATTAGTAAATAAATAATAAGTAAAATTGTAATGAGATTATTTGGGAAGTTATATAATTTTCTTATATTAAGAATATTAATATTAGAGAATGTAATATAATTAAAAGTAAATGAGTCAGCGTTACTAAAATAATTAATATGAGATAAGTTTGTATTTAATATTAAAATAATTATAATTATTAAGAAAATTATTGATATTAATGGGATAAAAATAGAAAATTTGAAATATTCATTTGAGGATAGTCTCGTTATATAAATGAAAAGAATTAGTATTCCGCCTAAAAAAGTAATAAATAAGATATAAGAGAATCAAAATCTTTTTGATATTGTTCCAATTAATATTCTAATTCATAATGTTTGAATTATTAGTATAAATCCTATTCTTAAGGGGTGTTTTATTTTGGAAAATATTATTGAAAAAAAAATACCAAAGTTAATTAATAAAAATTTTATTTCAAAGAATAGTTTAATTAAAATATTAATTTTGGAGATTAATGATAAAGGTTCTTTTTCTTTGAAGTTTTAAAATATATAAATATTTATCTTTGATTTACAAGACCAAAATTTTAGCTTAAACTATTAAAACAAATGAAAGAGTATATAATATTAATAATAAGAATTATATTTTTAATGGGTTTAATAAAATTTTGTTTTAACTATAAGAATTTATTAATTAGATTATTAATTATTGAGTATAAGGTATTAGTATTATTTATGATATTATATGTAAGTTTAAATTTTTGTATGTTTGAAAATTTTTTTTTAATAATGTATATTGTGATTAGAGTGTGTGAAAGGGCTTTAGGGTTATCAATTTTAGTCTCTATAATTCGAACTCATGGAAATGATTATTTTCAAGGGTTTAATATATTACAATGTTAAGAATTTTATTAATAAATTTATTTATGATCCTTATGTGTTTTTTTAAAAAAAGTTATTGAGTGGTAACAATAAATTTATTTTTAATAATATTTATATTTATAATTAAAGGAGTGAGATCTTTAAATTGAATGGGTATTTCATATTTTTTTAATTATGATTTAATTTCTTATGGTTTAATTTTATTAAGGTTATGAATTTGTTGTATGATATTATTAGCGAGAGAAAAAATTAATTGAATAAATAATTATAAAAATTTATTTTTATTATTAGTTGTATCTTTATTAATATTATTAATTTTAACTTTTAGAGTTAATAATTTTTTTTTATTTTATTTATTTTTTGAAGGAAGATTAATTCCTACTTTATTATTAATTTTAGGTTGGGGGTACCAGCCAGAGCGTCTTCAAGCTGGGATATATTTAATATTTTATACTTTATTTGCTTCCCTTCCTTTATTATTAAGAGTTTTATATTTATATATGTATGCAATAAGTTTATATATTCCTTTATTATTAAAAATTAATTTATATAGGAATATTTTATATTTTTCTTTAATTTTAGCTTTTTTATTTAAAATACCTATATATATTGTTCATTTATGGTTGCCTAAAGCTCATGTTGAAGCTCCAATTTCAGGTTCAATAATTTTAGCTGGGGTTTTATTAAAGTTAGGGGGGTACGGGTTATTACGTGTGTTTCCTATATTAATGAAAATAATGTCATGAAGAAGAATAATAATAAGAGTCAGAGTTTTAGGGGCTACTTTAGTTGGATTTATTTGTTTAAATCAAAGTGATTTAAAAGCTATAATTGCTTATTCATCAGTAGTTCATATAGGAATTACATTAGGAGGGGTATTTTCATTAAGTTATTGAGGGATAGAAGGGGCTTATGTTTTAATAGTAGCTCATGGATTATGTTCTTCAGGTATATTTTGTTTAGCAAATATTTCTTATGAGCGTTTAATAAGACGAAGATTAATTATAAATAAAGGTTTAATTAATTTTATGCCAAGAATAACATTATTCTGGTTTTTATTAAGAAGGTCTAATATAGCAGCTCCTCCTTCAATAAATTTATTAGGGGAAATTATAATTATTAATTCTTTACTTTCTTGATCTATTTTAATAATATTAGTTTTAGGATTAATATCATTTATTAGAGCGGCTTATAGATTATATTTATTTGCTTATACTCAACATGGGAGATTTTATTCGGGGTTGTATTCTTGTTCATCTGGGGAAGTTCGAGAATATATACTTTTATTATTACATTGATTGCCTTTAAATTTATTAATTATAAAGAGAGATCAATTATTAGTAATTTATTATTTAAATAGTTTAATTAAAATATTGATTTGTGGAGTCAAAGATGTATTATTACTTTAAATTTATGATAAGGATTTGTCGGGTAAGATTTATTTATCTAATAATTATTAGATTGAGTTTATTAATTATAAGATTATTTTTTATTAATATAGATTTGGTCTATTTGTATGAGTGGGAAATTTTATCTTTAAATTCAGTACAAGTAGAGATGGTTATTTTATTGGATTGAATGGCTTTAATTTTTATGGGTTTTGTATTATTTATTTCTTCTTTAGTAATTTTTTATAGTGAGGATTATATGGGGGAGGACATAAATATTAATCGTTTTATTTTATTAGTAGTAATATTTGTTTTTTCGATGATAATAATAATTTTAAGTCCAAATTTAATTAGAATTTTATTAGGTTGAGATGGGTTAGGATTGGTTTCTTATTGTTTAGTTATTTATTATCAAAACATTAAATCATTTAATGCGGGAATAATAACAGTGTTAATAAATCGGGTTGGAGATGTAACTTTATTGTTAAGAATTGCTTGAATAATAAGTTATGGGGGCTGAAATTTATTTTTAATTAATCTAAATAATATGGAATTGACAATAGTAATATTATTATTATTAATTTCTGCAATAACTAAAAGAGCTCAAATTCCATTTTCATCTTGGTTGCCTGCTGCTATAGCAGCTCCGACTCCGGTGTCAGCATTAGTTCATTCTTCAACCTTAGTTACAGCTGGGGTTTATTTAATAATTCGTTTTAATGAATTATTAGTTAGATCTGGATTAAATATATTTTTAATATTAATTGCTAGAGTGACGATATTTATATCTGGATTGGGGGCTAATTATGAGTTTGATTTAAAGAAAATTATTGCTTTATCAACTTTAAGCCAATTAGGACTAATAATAGGGAGTTTAAGTATAGGGGCTGTTAAATTAGCTTTTTTTCATTTATTAATACATGCTTTATTTAAGGCTTTATTATTTTTATGTGCTGGGTCAGTAATTCATTTATTTAATAATATACAAGATATCCGGGTGATAGGGGGGATAGGTAAATTGATTCCTTTAATTGGAAGTGTATTAGGGGTTGCAAATCTGGCTTTATGTGGGTTTCCTTTTTTAGCTGGATTTTATTCAAAAGATTTAATTTTAGAATTTATATCAAGAATAAATTATAATTATGTTATTTATTTATTGTTTTATTTAAGAACTGGATTAACTGTAAGTTACTCATTTCGTTTATCAACAATATTATTTATACAGCAATTTAGATTTTACAGATTTCAAATAATTAGGGATTCTATTGAATTAAAAATTAAAATATGTTGGGGGTTATTGGTTATATCTGTGTTAGGGGGTAGAATCTTTAGATGATTAATAATTTCTTTCCCTAAATTAATTTATTTGCCTATGATGTTAAAATTAATAGTTTTATTGGTTGTTAGATTGGGGGCATGAATTGGATTAGAGGTTTATAATTTAAAAATAAATGAGTATCAGTTGTTAAATAAGTATTTTGTTGAATTTATTGGAAGAATATGATTTATGCCGATAATTTCTTCTTATTTGGTTAAAAATCCTTTATTTTATGGAAAATTTTTAATAAAAATAGTAGATCAGGGTTGATTTGAATATTTTGGAAGTCAAAATATTTATGTAAATTTAAAAAAAAGATCAAATTTAAAATTTAATTTTCAAAATAATATATATATATTATTTTTAATTACATTATATTTTTGAGTATTAATTTTATTAATTATGTATTTATATTATTTAAATAGCTTATAAATTTAGAGCATAACATTGAAGCTGTTAAGGAGGATTTATCCTTTAAATATTTAAAAAGAATATATCTTAATTTTACAATGAAAATGTAATGTTTTATTATAAACTATATAAATAGAAATATTAATGGAATTTAACCACTATAAATTAAGTTAGAAGCTTATTTTGATTTCTTTCATATTTCTTTAATTGGAAATAAATTTCAATAATATTATTAACAGTAATATACCTCTTTTTGGTTTCAATTAAATAAGGATAAAATATATCAAATTTATAGGTCGAAACTATATGCATTATTGCTTCTTATTTTAAGATTAATTGATAAACAATACTTTTTAAATGCAAATTAAATGTTATAATTAACTATAATCCTATGATCAATTTAATATACCTTGATATCACTCGTAGTATAGCCCAATTAATAAAATAATAATGAAAATAATACTTGTGATAAGTCAATAAAATTTGATAGAAGAGGAGTAAATTAAGATTATTGGCAGTAAAAGGGCAATTTCAATATCAAAAATTAAAAAAATAATAGCAATTAAAAAGAAGTGGAGTGAGAATGGTAAGCGGGAGGATGAAAAAGGGTCAAATCCGCATTCAAATGGGGAATTTTTTTCTTGGTCATAAATAGATTTAAATGATAGTAAAGAAGCAATTGTTATTACTAAATAAGAAATTAGACTTAATAATAAAGCTATTATTAAAATATACAAGATTATTTATATTAAAAATTAAACCTTATGATTGGAAGTCATATATACTTTATATACTATATAAATTTATCTACCTCATCAGTAAATAGAAATATATAAAAATAATCAAACTACATCTACAAAATGTCAATATCAAGCTGCTGCCTCAAAACCGAAGTGATGTGAGGAAGAAAAGTGAAAAATATTTAGTCGAATTCAGCAAATTAATAAAAATAAAGTCCCAATGATAACGTGTAATCCATGAAATCCTGTAGCCATAAAGAAAGTAGAGCCATAAACAGAATCAGCAATTGTAAAAGGGGCTTCAATGTATTCATAAGCTTGAAGAATAGAAAAGTAAATACCTAAAATAATTGTAATTATTAATCTTTTAGAGGTTTGTGAGTGGGAGTTTTCTAATAAACTATGATGTGCTCAAGTAATAGAAATCCCTGATGATAAAAGGATTGCTGTATTAAGAAGAGGGATTTGAAATGGGTTAAAGGGGTTAATATTTATAGGAGGTCAGGCGGCACCAAGGTCGATTGAAGGTGAAAGGCTTCTATGAAAAAATGCTCAAAAAAATGAAAAAAAGAATAATACTTCTGAAATAATAAATAAAATTATTCCATATCGAAGTCCTTTTGAAACAATAAAGGTATGTAATCCTTGATATGTTCCTTCTCGGGAAATATCACGTCATCATTGAAATATTGTTATGATAGTAATAAATATCCCAATAAATATAAGAGATGAATTATAAGTATGGAATCATATAATTATCCCTAATATTAAGGTAAAGGTTGATAAAGCTCCAGTTAACGGTCACGGTCTATTATTGACTAAATGAAATGGGTGGTTATTTGTCATTAATAAATTTCTCTAGAATATAAAGTTCTTAAAACAGCAAAGACGTAAGATTGAATTATTGAAACAGCAATTTCTAAAATTAATAGAAGTATTTGTGCTGAAATAAGAATCATTAATAATAAGCTTGATAATGAATTACCAGTGTTTCCTATTAATGTTAATAATAAATGACCTGCAATTATATTGGCTGATAATCGAATAGCTAATGTTCCGGGACGAATAATATTTCTAATTGATTCAATACACACTATGAAAGGTATTAATAAATTAGGAGTTCCTTGAGGGACTAAATGACAAAATATATGGTTTGAATGATTAATTCAACCAAATATTATAAATCTTAGTCATAATGGGAGGGCTAAACTTAAAGTTAGGGTTATATGTCTAGTTCTAGTAAAAATATAAGGGAATAGTCCTAAAAAATTATTAAATAAAATAAAAGTGAATAGACTAATAAATATAAAAGTAGATCCTTTAAAAGAGTTAGTTCCTAATAATACTTTAAATTCATTATGAAGGTATGATAAGATAAAATTTCAAATGAATCTATAACGTGATGGTAGTAATCAAAATATATTAGGGATAAATAATAAACCTAGAAAAGTTCTTAATCAATTTATTGAAAAATAAGATGAGTTCATAGGGTCAAAAATAGAAAATAGATTAGTTATCATTTTCAGTTGAAATTATTTTTTTTAAAAGAATAAGATTTTTTAATATTAAATTTAAAAGATGAAAAATAATTAGTTATTATAATTAAACAATAACATAAAATAAAAATTAATATGAGAAGTAACCATAATATTGGAGCTATTTGAGGAATTAAAGATTATTTTAATTAAATAATTTTAGTTTGACATTCTAATGTTATGTTTTAACTAAATCTTTTCATAAGAAGTATATGCTAACATACTATAAAGTGGTTTAAGAGACCAATACTTGCTTCAGTCATCTTATGAATTAATTAGAATAAATTCATTTAATAAAAGAATTAAGAGAAATTCTTTCAAGGACGATTGGCATAAATCTGTGATTAGCCCCACAAATTTCTGAGCATTGGCCGAAAAATAATCCAGGGCGATTAATTAAGAAATTTGATTGATTTAATCGGCCTGGTGTTGCATCAACTTTAACTCCAATAGAAGGGATTGTTCATGAGTGGAGGACATCTGTAGCTGTAATAAGAATTCGAATTTGTGAATTAAACGGTAGAATAATTCGATTATCTACATCTAATAAACGAAAGTTATTGTCAAGTATTTCTGTAGAAGGAATTATATAAGAATCAAATTCAATATTATTAAAATCTGAGTATTCATATCTTCAATATCATTGATGTCCAATAGTTTTTAAAGTAATTAAAGGGTTGTTTAGGTCATCTAAAAGATATAATAGCCGAAGAGAGGGTAAGGCAATAAAAATTAATATAAATGCTGGAAGAACAGTTCAAATAATTTCGATATTATTTCTTTCTATTAATATTCGGTTTGTAAATTTATTAAAAAATAAAGATCTTATTAAATAACCTACTATAATTGTAATTAAAATAATAATTAATATAGAATGGTTATGGAAAAATATTAATTGTTCTATTAAAGGGGAAGAACTATTTTGAAGGCTAATATTTCCTCAAGTAGACATTTTCTATCAAAAAAAAATTTTTATATTTGGGGTTTAAATCCAATGCACTAATCTGCCATAATAGATTAGTTATGAATTAAGTATAGGTAGTTCAGAGTATCTATGCTCTATAGGGGGATAAAATTGAAATCATTCAATAGAAGAATTTAGATTATTAGAAGATAAAGAAGTTCGTCCTAAAATAAATCTTTCTCAGAAAATATAAATGAATATAATAATTCTTAATAGAGAAGTTAATCTTCCTAAAGAGGATAAAATATTTCATGAGGTATAACTATCTGGGTAGTCTGAGTATCGCCGGGGTATTCCCGCCAGTCCTAAAAAATGTTGGGGGAAAAAAGTTAAATTTACACCAATAAATATAATTAAAAATTGAATTTTTAATAAGATAGGGTTTATAGAAAGTCCTGTAAATAGAGGGAATCAGTGGATAAATCCTGCTATAATAGCGAAAACTGCTCCTATAGAAAGAACATAATGGAAGTGAGCTACTACATAATAAGTATCATGAAGAATAATGTCTAGGGAAGAATTTGCTAAAATAATTCCTGTTAATCCTCCTACTGTAAATAAGAAAATAAACCCTAGTGATCAAATTAATGAGGGAGAATATGAAAATTTAGTTCCGTGGAGGGTAGCTAATCATCTGAAAATTTTAATTCCTGTTGGGACTGCAATAATTATAGTTGCTGAGGTAAAATAAGCTCGAGTGTCTACATCTATTCCTACAGTGAATATGTGGTGGGCTCATACGATGAATCCTAATAATCCAATTGCTAATATGGCATAAATTATACCTAAGGTTCCAAATGTTTCTAATTTTCCAGATTCTTGAGAGATAATATGAGAGATTATCCCGAATCCAGGTAAAATTAAAATATATACTTCAGGGTGACCAAAAAATCAAAATAAGTGTTGGTATAAAATAGGGTCTCCCCCTCCTGCAGGGTCAAAGAATGAAGTATTTAAATTTCGGTCTGTTAGAAGTATAGTAATAGCTCCAGCGAGAACTGGAAGAGAAAGAAGTAATAAAAATGCAGTAATAAAAACCGATCATACAAATAAAGGTATTCGATCCAGGTTTATTCCTACAGGGCGTATATTAATACAGGTAGAAATAAAATTAATTGCTCCAAGAATAGAAGAGATTCCTGCTATATGAAGGCTAAAAATTGCTAAATCAACTGAAGCTCCTCTATGAGCTGTTATTGATGAAAGAGGGGGGTAAACAGTTCATCCAGTCCCAGCCCCTCTTTCAACTAAAGATCTTGATAATAAGAGAATTAATGAAGGGGGAAGTAATCAAAATCTTATATTATTTATTCGAGGGAAGGCCATATCTGGGGCTCCTAGTATTAATGGAACTAATCAATTTCCAAATCCTCCAATTAAAATTGGCATAACTATAAAAAAAATCATTACAAAAGCATGGGCGGTGACAATTACATTAAAAATTTGATCATCTCCAATTAGAGAGCCTGGTTGGCCTAATTCAGTTCGAATTAAGATACTGAGAGAAGTCCCAATTATTCCTGATCATGCCCCAAAAATAAAGTATAGAGTTCCGATATCTTTATGATTTGTTGAAAACAGCCATTTTACGATAAAATGGCTGAGGTATAGGCAATAAATTGTAAATTTATGAACGGAATAATCCTTTTATCAGGCTTTATAGTCAAAAATGACATTAAATTGCAAATTTAAAGGAATATAAATATTAAAGCTTATAAATAAGGCTTAAAGAAAGTCTTTATTTATAACTTTGAAGGTTATTAGTTTAAAATTAACTTAAAACCTTATATTATAAAAAGACTAATTAAAGCAGGGAAAAATATTATTGAAAAAAAATTTAATACAAAAATTTTAGGGGAAAAATTATTTCTATAAAATTTTCAATATATTTGGAAATTATTTAATATTATTGATGAAAACATTAATCGTAAGTAAAAATATAGTGTGATTATAGTTAGCATAATTATGATTAATGAAATTATTAATAAATTTATATTAATTATTAGTTCAATTACTGTCCATTTAGGTAAAAATCCTAAAAATGGTGGCAATCCTCCTATTGATATTAATGGGATAAAAATAGAAAATTTTGTAATTGATGAAAATGTATTAGTTATTAATTGATTTATGTGAAATAGTTTTAAGTTATTAAAACTTCTAATTAAAGTAAATCTAATAAATCTATAAAATAAAAAATAAAATCAAAATATTGAATCTCTAAATAAAATCCTTATTAATATTCAACCAATATGTGTAATTGATGAAAATGCTATAATCTTTCGTAAAGAGGTATTATTTAATCCTCCTATTGATCCTACTAAAATTCTTAAAAGTGAAATAAAATAAATAAATTTTCTATTAAAACAATAAGACAAACAAATAAAGGGGTTAATTTTTTGTCAAGTTATTAGTAATATTCCATTTATTCAGTTGATTCTATTAAGAACCGAAGGGAATCAAAAGTGAAAGGGGGCGGCACCAATTTTTAATAGGAATGAAGAATTTAATAGTAAAAGATAAAAATCATTAAAAAATATCATTGAAAAAAAATTTAGGTTAATAAAATTAATACAAATTCTAAAAAGCAGGATAATTGAACCTAATGCTTGGGTTAAAAAATATTTTAATGAAGCTTCATTAGAAAGAGTATTTTTATTGTTATTTATTAAGGGGATAAATGACAATAAATTTATTTCTAATCCAATTCATGCTCCCAATCAAGAGTCCGCAGAAATACAAATAAAAGTTCTTATAATTAGTAGAAAAATAAACAATAATTTAGATGTGCTGTTAAAAATTAAAAAGAAGAGGGTTGACTTCTATAAACAGGGTATGAACCTATTAGCTTATTTAGCTTATCTTTTTATATATTAGTGTATGAAGCACAAAAATTTTTGATATTTTTAGAAATAGTTTAAATCTATTGTATATAATAAAGGTATAAAATACATGATTTATTCTATCAAAATAATCCTTTTATCAGGCACTTTATT